AATAGAGAAAAGCCGGCTATCGGAATCGAACCGATGACCATCGCATTACAAATGCGATGCTCTAACCTCTGAGCTAAGCGGGCTCACATAACAGAAATTGCGCATGCATAGGAATTTAATAAACTACTGAGATCTTAGTTATTAATTCTTTATTCTTAGCTATTCATAACATAATTAATATTAATATAGAAAAGAATATAGAATTTCAAATAAATATTAAATATTTGATATTCTAGGACATAAAGAACATAACAATTTGAAGAGATTAATAGAATATATCTCAATCTATTTATTAAATATATGTTTATCAATAATCAATTATAAGTTTATTAATGATCAATATCTTCATCTTAATTAGTATAGAATTAGTATAGTAAGATTTTTTTTTATTTTTGAATTCAAATTATTATTAATAGTATATTTAACAAAATTTATATAATAAAATTTGGATAATATATTATTCAATAATATCCATACTCTATATACTATAATAGATAAGAATATCTATATATAATAATATAGTTTTGAATTATATAAATTTATATAAATTTAATATATGGAATATAATTCAAAATAGAAATTTAATATATAATATTTTTTATTTAAATATTTTATAATAATAAAATAATACAATACGTATAATAAAAATGAAATAAAAATGAAAAAGAATTCTATTTCGCTTTAATGAATTTTAATTCATTTTAAAATATATTAATTATATTCAATCCAATATATATTATTAAATATTATTAATTAGTTAAAGTTAATTAGAATTAAAATTATTTAATAATTAGATTACAGTAATTATATTACAATATTCTTATACATTAAATGTATAATGTATAGATTTATACATTAGAATTTTAAAAAATTTGATTTTCAAAGTCAATTTTTTAAGTAATTCTAAATTCGATATAAATATCGAATTTCTATTTAGAATATCTCTATTTAGAATATTTAGTAATATTTAGATATATAAATAATTAGATAGACTAGAAATCACTCGAATTCTTTTCTAAATTAATTCTAAATTAATAGAATGATTGTTTAGAATGATTATTTATAGCCATTAGATTAAGTCTAGCTATTCTAAATTAATAAATGGATTTCTTTTTTATTTAATCTAAAAAAATAAGAGATTTCCATTTTAGTTATCTTTAGTTATGTTATATGGGGTCTGTCCGCTCTAAGGAAAAAAGATAAGAATAAAAAAAAACAAATGAAAGAAAGAGAAAGGCCCAATTCTGATCATAATGAAACATTCCCTTATTTTCATTCGGAAAGGTTAAAACTAAGACGAAAAAAAAAGAATCGACCGTTCGAGTATTCTAAATTGCATGATAAAAATGCTAGAAGGAGAGGCATATAAAATGGATATATATGTGGTATATATCCATGTATATTGAATTGCGAATACAGAAATGATAGAATTCTTTCTGATTGGACTAAATATGGATATCCGATAGAGATGAAAGAAAATAGAAAAAAATTCAAATACAAATAGAAGGAAACATTTTTCGGTATAGAAATCGGTATCTAACGAATTCAACAGTTCCAGCATAATTCTCATAATTTAAATGAAAAAGCATCCTAATGAGATTCTAATCTCAAAGAAAAAAAAGGGGGGGATATGGCGAAATTGGTAGACGCTACGGACTTAATTGGATTGAGCCTTGGTATGGAAACCTACCAAGTGAGAACTTTCAAATTCAGAGAAACCCTGGAATTAACAATGGGCAATCCTGAGCCAAATCCTGTTTTCCGAAAACCAAGAAGAGTTCAGAAAGGGAGAATAAAAAAGGATAGGTGCAGAGACTCAACGGAAGCTGTTCTAACAAATGGAGTTGACGACATTTCGTTTCGTTAGTAAAGGAATCCTTCCATCGAAACTCCAGAAAAGAAAGGATCAAGGATGAACATATATATACGTACTGAAATACTATTTCAATTGATTAGACCAGACAGACCCCAAATCCCTATTTTTGAATATTTATATGACAAATGAAAGATGTGAATAGATTCCAAGTTGAAGAAAGAATCGAATATTTATTGATCAAATCATTCACTCCATCATAGTCTGATAGATCTTTTGAAGAACTGATTAATCGGACGAGAATAAAGATAGAGTCCCATTCTACATGTCAATACCGACAACAATGAAATTTATAGTAAGAGGAAAATCCGTCGACTTTAGAAATCGTGAGGGTTCAAGTCCCTCTATCCCCAAAAGGCACGTTTAATTCTCTAATTATTTATCCTATATCCTTTTTTTTTTTAGTGGTTCCAAATTCGTTACCTTTCTTATTCATTCTATTCTTTCACAAACAGATCTGAGTGAAATTTTTCTTTTTCTTATCACAAGTCTTGGAATATGTGGAATACGTTTGGAATATGTAATATATATGATAGACGTAAAATTTTGTTTCTATATGATAAACGTACAAATGAACATCTTATCTTTGAGCAAGGAATCCTCATTTGAATGATTAACAATACATAT